TACGATCCAAGTAATAAATGCCCAAGTTTCCTTTGGGTCCCAATTCCAATATGATCCCCATGCTTCATTAGCCCATACTGCTCCTGAAAGAATACCTATGGTTAAAAAGAGAAACCCTAGACTAATTATACGATAACTCCAATAATCCAACTGTTGAATCAATTGACACCTGTAATAATTCTTAGCAGAAAAAAAAGAAGTCTTTCGTAAAACATTTCCTCTTTCATTCATGTATTGGATTTCACCAAAAGAAAATGACTCATTTAAGAAATGATTACTTTTAAAAAAAATCTTTCTGTTTTTTCGAAATGTAATGACTAGAAGTGCTACTGATAATAATGATCCACATAAAAGAGCTGCATAGCCCAATATCATCATACTTACGTGCATTATTAACCACTCGGATTGGAGAGCAGGTACTAATATTGTGGATTGATGTATTTCATCTAAAATACCCGAAGTAGCAAAGCCTTGGGTAAAAATAACACTTGACCCAGTTATTGTACTTAAATTTTGTTTCTTTTTTTTCAAATACGGAACTATATGAAAAACTGAGAAACTCCATGAAAGGAAGATTAATGATTCATATAAATCACTTAATGGGAAATGTCCTGAATAAACCCAACGAGTGACTAATAATCCCGTTATACATAAAAAAGCCGCTATCATGCCCTTTGCGGACGAATCATATAGCTTTCTAATTTTATCGGCTAATAAGGTTATCAAATGAATTGTAATTACAATTGAAACGGTCGAAAAGGAAATATGAGTTAATATATGCTCTAAAGTTAAAAATCTCATAAAAAAATATTAAAAAAAAGAGGAATCCTTTAATTACGAAATAGAAATCAAGAATGGAATTTATTATAGGATCGATTGTATTTCTTTTCAAAGACGTCCTGCCGCCACTCGGACTCGAACCGAGATGCTCTAGCACTGCTTCCTAAGAGCAGCGTGTCTACCGATTTCACCATAGCGGCTTGCTAGAACTCATAATAGCCTATTCATATTCAATCGTCGAGATTGAAAAAAAATCAATGCAATATTTTTTAGGAAAGATAAAAATGAATGAATAAAAATTCGTTCAAATGGGATTGGAAGGTTCATTTTTTTCGTTTAGGGTGTTCATTTTATTTCTTCCCTTAGGACTCTGGTGTAGTTTATGCTCTCCTGGAATCGAACTGTTGTAACTGGGCGCTTCTATCCTCTAGCTAGGGGTAGAACAAAAAAAGATTTTCATTTTTTTATGAATTTTTTCTCATTTATCTGATTTAAAAAATTTGAAGCAAAGGGATACATTTTTTCAATAAATACAAAAGAAATCTGAAAGTTATACAAAAGGTTGTCAAAATGGAATCCATTCGTTTCACCAATTCCTTAATTTTAACTAAAGATCTTACATATGCCCTTCTATCTATAAATATATATAGATATAGAGAAAACATTTTAGATATATAGAGAAAAATTTTTCTTATTAGAATTGTGACAAATAGGTTGATGGGGAAAATAAGACCCTGCCCTCAAAATGAGAAAATCTACTAAAAAGAAAAGTAAACCCTTGTATTTTGTCTTTATTCTTTTTTCAAAAGTCTTCTTTTTCAAATTGAGTAAACAGAAGCATTTTTATTCTACTTCCATTCCCTATTGTTTTCGGCTAATCAATAGGAAATGGAAGTTATTCATTTTATTTTTAGATTAACAATGAAACCAGACATTTTTTGATTCAAAATAATTCGGATTATTCCAATGTTTTATGACTTATTTGTTTGTCGCACAAAAAAACTTTTTGAATTCCCGGTAGAAAGAGATTTCCCCAATGACAAAGCTTTTAACGCGAACCAATATCCCTTCCCCTTCCAAATATTTTTATGAATACGTTTTTTTGATATAGAAGTACGTTTTTTTGGAACTGCCATTTAAAAATGAAGAGGTTATTCGTTGTTTTAGTTGGATGTGAAAGACATTTATTGTTCAAAGTTCAAAACCGATAATTTTTTACTATCAAAGTTTTTGACTATAAACTAGAAAATTAAAAAAGAAAGATTCTTCTTATAGATTCAAAAAGTAGTAAGTAGTAAATTAATAAAAAAATGGATACATACGATAAATACAAGAAAAGATAAGAAGAGATACGCCCGCCCCCAACAGATTTGATACCCTCTCCTACAAAGAAACTCATAATACCAACTCCATTCGTAATTCCATCAATTACTCGTCTATCAAAAAAATGAGTGAATTCCGCCAATCCTCTTATACTCCCGGTTAAGGATGTTGCATAAAAAGCATCTATGTAACCACGATTATATGACCAATCATATAGACCATTTATGATTTTGTCCGAAAGAATTCTCTTAGTCCCTGTTTTAACAAATGAATTAATTAAGTCCAAATTTTGAAAAGATGAATAAACAGGTTTATATAAAAGGGACGCTATAACTATTCCGAAATAGGCTATACTGACTGAAAAAACTGCATCTTTCGCAAATTCATACCAATCCAT